AGGTGAAGTTTGGAAATAGAACAATCCCTTCTGTCGTGTATCCCCGATTAATGCAGCCTCGGATGCTTCAATTGTCGAGTCGATTCTAGTATTGAGCGAAAGGTTACACCTATAGGTTCTGTATTACAGGTCAATCCGACTCCACTAATACCAATGGGGGCATAGGGGAAGAAGCACTACACTTCGGAATCAACAACACGAAAACTTTGTTATAAATTTCCCCCTTTCCTTATCTAGATTGGGACGAACAAGAATGGTTGGGACAGCAAAAATCCATCTCGTTCGTACTTTGGATACCCGTATAACCATCGAAGACTGTTGAAGTGACTAATTCCTGGAAATTAAAGGGCGTTAGGGACAAAGAAATTGTTGGAGTTACCGCTTCTTTTTCTTTTCTATCTAGTACCAACCGTTTGCTGGTAAGAAAAGATCTTTTGCAGGAAGGTTGGCTAGAGATTTCTTGCAAAAACACTAGCCCCGCTCGGTTCAGAATGAGAATCTTTCAATCTTTTTTTTTTATTCTATGTATTATTCTCATTATGCACAATCAAGGGAGGAGCCGTATGAGATGAAAATCTCACGTATGGTTCTGGAACGGAGATTTTTTAAATCGAATGACGACCGTAACGGATGTCGGCTCAATCCGAAGGAAATTATGCGGAAGCTTTACAGAATTATTATGAAGCTATGCGGCTAGAAATCGATCCTTATGATCGAAGTTATATACTCTATAACATAGGCCTTATCCACACAAGTAACGGAGAACATACAAAAGCTTTGGAATATTATTTTCGGGCACTCGAACGAAATCCGTTCTTACCGCAAGCTTTTAATAATATGGCCGTGATCTGTCATTACGTGCGACTCTCTCTACTATAGAAAGAAAAGAAAGATAAAATCCACTATTAAATACTAGAAACAAATAGGCTTTCTACATATAAATCGTCCAAAACAACGATTTTTATCAGCTGTAGCAATAGAAAAAAACTTCATAGAAGTCAAAATATGAAGAAAAAGATATGCCTAGATACTTTATTCTATGGATAAAGGATCTAATTGATAGAGGAAGCACCGTAAAGATCAATTAACGAGGTTTTGGGCCGATACAATAAAAACTGCTTACTTATGTTAATATGAAATAAGGTTAGGAATCCACTTATGTAATAGAGTCGATCCACTAAGGTATTGAGCAGCGGTGTAGCATCAGATCCCAAAGATAGTAAGTCTTTTCTTTCGAAAGGCTTTTTCAAAGATTCTATATAAATTTCGATATGAAACCGAGATAGTTACCTTTGCAGAAAATTCTAACGATAGGGGAAATCCCTATGCTTTACTCTTCTGAAGGTGGGAGAAAAGATAAAACGAAACTTGATTATTAATATTAATCAAAATTCAAGTTTGAAACTCATGTAATTAACCTACTTTTGTTAACCCGAAACGGAACCGGGATAGATCTATGAGAAATCTCATTCAATTAGATATAAGATATCCGCGGTATGGTATATAAAAACTAAAACAGGGCGCCAAAGAAAAAAGGGACTGCTGAGCCGTATGAGGTAGGAAACTCTCAAGTACGGTTCTAAGGGAAGGAATTTACCCGCCTATTCCGACCGGGGAGAACAGGCCATTCAACAGGGAGATTCTGAAATTGCGGAGGCTTGGTTCGATCAAGCCGCTGAGTATTGGAAACAAGCTATAGCACTTACTCCTGGTAATTATATTGAAGCGCATAATTGGTTGAAGATCACGCGGCGTTTCGAATAAGAGCACTAAATACTATAGACACTATAGAATATTATATTATTATGATTTAGAATTTTTTTTCTATTTGTTATAATTTGTTTGTTGACCTTATTCCATTAAATAACATGGAGCACTCCTCTGGGAAGAATCAATCAAATAATTTCATTATATCCCCTTCTAAGCTCGTTCTTCCGGTATTTCGTAGGGACAACAGTAGAGAATTTTTTCTGCTATTAAAATAAAACGAAAACTAATAAAAGAGATCCTCGAATGACTCAATATAGATACCGGTATGTCTCTTAGTAATAACTACTCGCGCGATTGGGAAGAGATTAATATAATATGTAAGACATGAAATTTTAAGTCATTCGATTTAGGAACTTAACTTAAAATTGAGATATGAATACACTCGATTGCACAACAATTGTTTTTGCGTCAATTCAAAACCTAAGAAGGTCCGTTGAGCGCCTCGCGGCTATGTCATAATAGATCCGAACACTTGCCCCGGAGCGACTTCCAGATCATAATTGCTCTAGTAAATAACTAAAGAAAAATATATATATATATAGGAGATAAATTCATTCGAATCTCTCGTAGGTTCGCCAATTTCTTGGCTGTTGGCAGGTCTCTTTATATGTGTTGTCCGGAAAGAGGAGGACTCAATGATTATTCGTTCGCCGGAACCAGAAGTCAAAATTTTGGTAGATAGGGATCCCATAAAAACGTCTTTCGAGCAATGGGCCAGACCCGGTCATTT